GACTTAGCAATTTTTTTTTTGTTGATAACCTTAGACCAATCAATCCAATATTGATTAATACGTAATCGACCGAAGACTACTTGAACTTGAAAACGGCTTTTCTGCTCAGAAACGAAATGTTCCTGGAAATTTTTGCTCCCGTTGAAACATTTGTATCTATATGCATCAGGATCCCGATTCGTGGATCTCTCGCTTCGAGAAATCAAAATAAGAGAATCGAACCATTTCTTCTGATTCTTTTTCAAATTCGATAAATGTTGGTTGATCGTATATTTCATTATAGTTCTATGATTCAGAGTATCGTTTCCTATTTGATCCCTTTGAATGCCATATTCGAAGTTGCGATCGGATCTATTTTTTAAAAAGAATCGATTCAATACATTTCTTATGTACACATAAGTGCTATATTGAATTTGAATCAGATTTCGGATCAATCTATATTGATTGACTGCCTCCATTATGTTGTTGCTAGCAAATACCACTCTTTTTTCTTTTGTATCTTTCAAAGAATTCCCGCAGGAGATCCGAAGCCATTTTTTTCTGATCCTTCGATAAAAAGATTCATTCTCTTCATAAAAAATAGGAGGTAGAACCAATAAAGATTTCTTTTTCGATTCATCCCTGGAGTTGAATACCTCATTCAAGAATTGTTTTTGATCCAATCCGTAGGAATCAATAGAAAAGGCAAATCCCTTATGATACACCAGATCCGGCTCGGTTATTGATAGAGTGAATAGATCTGCCATTTCTTGAAATCTCTCTTCGGATTCAAAATCGTGGTGTAACGTGTATCCCCCCCTGTTCCGGTCATGGAATAGATGAAAGAAATTTAAAAATGGATTTTTGTTCAAGAATGAAATCTTATTGGAACTGTCCATATTTGGTTCATCCTTCATAACCATATCACATCCCCGATCTGATGAAATAGGATGAATTGAGACGGTCTTTTGTAAATACGTAATTATCTTGAATATATTAACCATTTCTTTCTTTTCCGACCGCCTGCAGGGGACAAAAGAAACATCTTGTTCTTTCTTCAACAATTTCTGATCTCTAGTGGACCTCTCAGTCGGATTTGAACCCAGATGAAGTTCTGACCATCTGTCAGAGAAAAAAGAACGAATGGATCTTGTAGGATTCCCAAGAAGTTCTTCTATTTCTTCCGGAAGCAGATGATTCTTCATCTGCTTCTCACCTTCCGTGAATAGCCGAGACATTGAGGAATATCCAGAAAGGCATTTCGGGAATCGGCCTGATCCTATCTCTGTTTCTTCCGTTTGAAGAAAGGAAGGATCCCAAGGAATCGATCTTTCTTTTCGCTGTTGAATCTCCCTTTGATTGAGAGATGTGTGATATTCCGAATCCGCATTCCTAATGGAATCCAAGCGATCTCTAGATTGATCAAAAGATCCTTTCAATTGGCTAGAATCCCGCTTTTTGACGATCCAGTTCCTCCACCGCCGCAAACCCCAGTTATATTTACACCTTTTAGTTATTGGAGGAAGCCAAGTACTCTCTTTCGGATCCAGGAAACAGCTCTCAGAGATCTTTTTTCCTTTTGGAAGATAGAGGAGCGAAACAATCAGCCTATTGATATTGGAAGACCCAAAGGATTCTTCCAATGTATCATTTCTGGACCCAAGAGAATTCATAGGTATAGGAAGAAGCCCTATCAAATAGATATTTTTTTTTTCGACCATATTTCGATTGTTAATACGATATATAAGGCCCGCTACTACAAAGAAGACTACACCCGTGATCGTGAAAGTGAAATATCGCTTCATTATTGAACCCCGCGAATTGGGTGAAAGTAGGATACTCCAAATTCGGGGATCAAAGAGTTTTATAAAACGTTCTTGGTGGAAAAAAATCTTAACCAAAGATCCCACTGAATTCTTGATCTCTCTCAATACCTCTTTCAACTCGAAAACCCAGAAATCGAAATTTGTGGAATGTTTTTTTGTCATTTGTTAAAAAAAAATTCAATTTTAAAATACTATAAATTTACTTTAATATGCAATTGTGAAAGTGAAAAAAAATGCAATTTGAGTATAATACAATACTCCAATTATGATATTTCATTGAAAATGGAATCACTGAAAATGAAAATATGTCTAACATTTCTATATTCTATTTCAATTAAAGTGTCAACAATGAAAATTTCAATGATATTTGTATAAAATGAAAATTGTATTTGTATTGATTTATCCTAAAGATTTCATTTCAATTGGAATTTGGTTATTCACCATGTACGAGGATCCCCGCTAAGCATCCATGGCTGAATGGTTAAAGCGCCCAACTCATAATTGGCGAATTCGTAGGTTCAATTCCTACTGGATGCACGCCAATGGGACCCTCCAATAAGTATAAGTCTATTGGAATTGGCTCTGTATCAATGGAATCTCATCCTCCATATATAACGAATTAGTATATTCATTTCATAACATAGGAACAGTAAGAACTTGAGACTAGAACTCATAGGGAAGAAAATAGATAGAAT